ATGTTAAGATATCTATGACAAGGGCTATAGCTCAGTTAGGTAGAGCACCTCGTTTACACGCGCGCCAATGCTTTTCAAGGGAGCCCATTATGCAATGATCTTATTGAGAAATCGATGTCTTACTCCATAGATTCGGGGGAACAAGAGAACAATAGCCTGACAAATATTTGGTTCGATTCAATTTGAGTGCGAATTCAAGTGCCAAATCAAATAGAACCCGCCATTGATTTGCTAATTGATAAGGTAAATACCCAGTCCATTCAATGCCAGGCTTAATGAGTATAAGGGACTCAAAAGAACCTCTTTTCGTCCTATGAACTTGAAGGTGTATGAAGTCTCATATTTGACTCTTGCAGCGGAGCGATAGAGATTCCATTTAACTTAGGTTGATCTAGGCCGGAGGCAGACCTAAGTCAAGGTAACCCTTCTTTGAAACACTTTGGTATTGCTCCTAGATCAGAATACAAATGATGAATCACAGAGCACATGGAGCCATCTTATTATCTTCCTGTAAAGAAAAAATATGGTGGACTAACTGATCTTTACATCAATCAGTTGATGAAAGAGCCCAATGCAACAAAATGCATGTTGGGTCTTTGAAACAGTTCGAATCATTTCGATAATAATCAGTTTGACCTGTTTTACCGAGAAGGTCTACGGTTCGAGTCCGTATAGCCCTAACACATTCCATTTTTTTATAGACATTCCATTTTAGTTTAGTATAGTTTTCATTTCCTCATTAGTACTTGTTTATGAATTAACCGGTTCCTTTGTTCATAGAAATGAAAGCATTACCATATGCTCATGTGAATACATAGGGACAGGAAAATAAAAACAATAATTCATTCCAATGGATGAATTACATATGACTTTTTTCTTGTCCATGATCAAAGAGTTACTGATATACTTTTGTTTTTGTTTTGGTATACCCAATCTCAGTCAATTTATGAAGTGAAAATCATGACAGGATCCTGTCTAAAAACTTCATCCCGACCCAACTAAATCGAATCCTAAGTTACACGGATCTAGTACCTATTCTTTTCTTGGACTTGTATTTGTGGAAGTCCCCCGACTTCGACTAATTGCTTTTTGGCCGAACAACAACCCAACTTGGTTGTTTCAAATATAATGCAGAGATAATGAATTGGTCCTTAATGTATCGACGTTCCTTCTTCTATATTCTATGAGTTGGGTTGGTTTGTGGATTTGGTCTCTCGAATTGTTCGAGAATGTTCTTTCTATTAGAAGTATCTTATGTGGATCATTTATGATTCCACAGATTCTATGACTCTGCGCTATCTTTCATTGTGTAGTGTAAGTTTGCTCCAAAACAAACTCCCTTTTTGTAGCGAAACCTAACCCATCGGTTGGTCTTACTAAGTGTTATTGCCGTAACAAGTATTTTTGTTCATCCCCAATCGCGGTCTTTCTTTAGTACTCGATTCTTTTTATTTCTGAGAGGGTCCGAGGCGGGGGTATAGTACAGATTCTAAGTTTCCTATTTTTTGGTTTTGGTATAGAAAGATATGAGTTGTTATATGTAAAGGTTCCTAGCAACTCAACGGATTGAATCAAATCAATAAAGTAAGGAAAATAGAAATGAAATCTAGGACAAGGAAAGGGGATAAAATATAATCGTTCGATGTATTAGATTATGTTTACGTATTCCTATCGAATCAATAGAAGCAATGATTCTCCACCTGGATTTTAATGAAAAGAATACTTCAAGTAGAATATGCTAGAAATCCCTAGCCGTTTTACCCATATGACTACTGAAATTTTTTCGTTTTGATTTGAAAAAAAAGTGAAAGTGAAATAATATAATTTCAATTATATTATAGTTAAAATGAAAATGAACTATAAAAACATAGTTATACTAAATACGTACGATATTAATAGTTATACTAATACGATTACGTGCGATTACGATATTATTAGTATTATTTATTAGTATTATTATTATACTATTTTTAGTATTTGTATTTAATTACTTTTTTAGGGAGAAACCGAGACAAAGTAAGAGAGTTTGTGTAAGAGCATCCTATATCTACACCATATCTAAATGGAATCGAAATGCAAAATAAATGTAAGTGGGGTTCCGTTGTATGAATCTTTAAACAAGACATGCCCCGTAGCAAACAAACTCTAAACTATAACTATGCAGTTTAGTTTGATTTGATCAAAAAAATTTCTTTTTCCCCAAGAAGTTCTGGATGAATTGACTATTTCAATTCAAATCGAATAATTCAGCCTATTCCGCATCTATAGGAGTCCATTTATGTTTCTGCTTCACGAATATGATATTTTCTGGGCATTTCTAATAATATCAGGTGCTATTCCTATCTTGGCATTTGTAATTTCCGGAGTTTTAGCCCCGATTAGCGAAGGACCAGAGAAGCTCTCTAGTTATGAATCTGGTATAGAACCCATGGGAGACGCTTGGTTACAATTCCGAATCCGCTATTACATGTTTGCTCTAGTTTTTGTTGTTTTTGACGTT